TTAAATTATGAATCTATGCCGATTCCGAATATAGAAATTGTGCTAAAGATTCAAAACCCATTTTCGGCCTTTTTCTAAAAAAAAAAAGATGAAAAAAATCTAATGGATTTAAAACTGATTTTTCGGTAAATCAATTACGAAATTTTTTTCTAGAATGCCTAAAATTTGTTTTACATCTTCTATGTGAAAATGCTCCATTTTCAGAAGATCTTCTTGACTGTTATTCAAAAGGTCCAACAATGTATATATATTGGACCTTTTGAGGCAATTATAGATCCTGGGAGGCAATTCTGATTGGTCAATAAAAATCGATTTCAACGCCATTTTTTTTTTATTTTTTGTTAGTTTAGCCAATTTATCATAAAAGGTAAAAGGGGGTAAAGGAACCATGTGTTGATTGTCCTCTAAATTTAAATTTTCTTCTTCGGTATGTAAAAAGGGAATCAATAAATCAATCAAATTCCGGGAGGCTTCATGAAGTGCTTCTTTAGGAGTTAAACTTCCATTTGTCCATATTTCGAGAAATAGTATCTCTTTTTTACCATTTCCATAAGAATGAATACTATGATTCGCATTTCGAACAGGCATGAATACAGGATCTATAGGATAACTTCCATCTTGAAAGGTATTTGGCGCTTTTATAAGATATCCGCGATTCTTCTCTATTTGTAATCCAATAACCAACTCAATGGGTTCCGTCAAGCTAGCTATATGCTGTGTATTATCGACGATTTCTACATAAGGCGGTAAGATGATATCTTGAGCAGTTACATATCCAGGGCCCCTGACAGAAATAGACGCCTCACAAGTTCCATAGAGATTACTTCTCAATACGATTTCTTTCAAATTCATTAAAATTTCATGTACTGATTCTTGAATACCCATTATGGTAGAATATTCGTGTGATATTTTCTCAGATTTTGCGCGTGTGATACATGTTCCTTCTATTTCTCCAAGCAAAGCTCTTCGCATCGCAATGCCTATTGTGTCTGCTTGACCTTTCATAAGTGGAGACAGAATAAAGCGCCCATAAAAAAGACGCTTAGTGTCTGCTCTTGATTCAACACACTTCCACTGTAGTGTCCGAGTAGATACTGTTACTTTCTCTCGAACCATAATAATATTATTTGATCAGATCATTGAATCATTTATTTCTCTTGTTTCTCTTGCTATTGAAATATCTTCAATTTTGATTTCTACACACGTCTTTTTTTCGGGGGTCTACAGCCATTATGTGGCATAGGGGTTACATCCCGTACGAAAGTTAATAGTATACCACTTCTGCGAATAGCTCGTAATGCTGCGTCTCTTCCTAGACCGGGGCCTTTAATCATGACTTCTGCTCGTTGCATACCTTGATCTACTACTGTACGAATAGCATTTCCCGCTGCGGTTTGAGCAGCAAATGGCGTCCCTCTTCTTGTACCTCGGAAGCCACAAGTACCGGCAGAGGACCAAGAAACCACTCGCCCCCGTACATCTGTAACAGTCACAATGGTATTATTGAAACTTGCTTGAATATGAATAACCCCCTTTGGTATTCTACGTGTACTCTTACGTGAACTAATATGTCCACGTGAACCCTTTTTCGGTATAGCTTTTGCCATATTTTATCATCTCATAAATTTGAGTCAGAGATATATGGATATATCCATTTCATGTCAAAACAGGTCCCCTTTCTTATTTGTATATCGGGTCTTTACGAGTCTGATTATCCTTGTCTTTGTTTATGTCTTGGGTTGGAACAAATTACTATAATTCGTCCCCGACGACGGATTAGTCGACATTTTTCACAAATTTTACGAACAGAAGCTCTTATTTTCATATTTGCCACTCCTTACTTTAATTTTGAATCCACTTCTTGGAAGAAAATAAGTTTATTGAAATTTTCCATTTCGAATCGTATTCCTACGAAGGAAATAGTGAAGTTGAAAAAACACCTAATCTTTCGAATCTTTGTTGCGGAGTCGATAAATTATACGGCCTCTGGTTGAATCATAACGACTTACTTCAATTTTGACTCTATCTCCTGGCAGTATCCGTATAAAACTACGTCGGATCTTTCCTGAAACATAACCTAGAATCATATCTTTATTATCTAAACGAACCCGGAACATGCCGTTGGGAAGCGATTCAGTAATTAAACCTTCATGAATCCATTTTTGTTCTTTCATTCCAGGTAAAACCCCCTTGAAGTATCAACTAGTGGAGGAAGAACCCTATTAGACAACCCACCCCTTCTCTTTTCTTTTTCACAAATAAGAAGTTTCGTATTCAATTCGGATATTAGAAGGATTACCATATATAACACAAAATTTCTCCGCCTATTCTTTCTAGTCGAGCCTCTCGGTCTGTCATTATACCCCGAGAGGTAGAAAGAATTACAACCCCCATCCCACCTAAAATTCTAGGAATTCCTTGATAGTTAGAATAGATTCGTAGACCCGGCCGACTGATCCGTTTTAAATTTAAAAGATTTCTATAAGGCCTTTTCCTATTCCTTCTATGTCGTAGGGTTAAAACCAAAAAATCTTTTTTGTTTTCTCGATGTTTTCTCACGTTTTCGATAAAACCCTCTCGTAAAAGTATTTTAACAATGCTTTGGCTGATATTAGTAGATGCTACTCGAACCACGCTTTTTCTATACATATCGGCATTTCGTATAGAGGTTATTATGTCAGCAATAGTATCACTACTCATGATTAATTAAAATTATTGGTGCCTCCAAATTTGGATATAATCAACATGTTTTTCTTTTTTTTTTTACGTATTTGTTTATGAATATTAATTTGGAAAGGTATATACGTGAGACAAAATCTACTAAATGAATCTTAATCTATTTTTTGAAAATACTCTACTATAACCATATCGTGGTCTCATTTTATAATACCTCGGGAGCTAATGAAACTATTTTAGTAAAATTTAACTGTCTCAATTCTCGGGCAATCGCACCAAAAACTCGAGTTCCTTTTGGATTTCCTTCTTGATCAATCACAACTGCAGCATTGTCATCATATCGTATTATCATACCGTTGTCACGTTTCAGTTCTTTACAAGTACGGACAATTACAGCTCTGACCACTTCTGATCTTTCTAGAGGCATGTTTGGAACTGCGTCTTTGATCACAGCAACAATAACGTCACCAATATGAGCATATCGACGATTGCTAGCTCCTATGATTCGAATACACATCAATTCTCGAGCCCCGCTGTTATCTGCTACATTCAAATGGGTCTGAGGTTGAATCATATCATTTTTTTTTATCTGTTTTTTACAATGCAAAGGTCGAAGAAAAAAAGAAATATTGTTTGTCCAAAAAAATAAACCTGCACCCGCTATTTTTTTTTTACCCAAGGCCTATTTATTTTTATCCCGAAATGATGAATTGAGCTCGTATAGGCATTTTGGACGCTGCTATTGAAATAGCCCTTCTGGCTATATTTTCTGTTACGCCACCCATTTCATAAATGATTCGACCTGGTTTAACAACAGCTACCCAATATTCGGGAGAGCCTTTACCCGAACCCATACGTGTTTCTGCGGGTCTTACTGTAACTGGTTTATCTGGAAATATACGGACCCATATTTTTCCACCGCGACGTGCATTTCGTGTCATTGCTCGTCGACCTGCTTCTATTTGTCTAGATGTGATCCAAGCGGGTTCAAGTGCCTGAAGAGCGTATTTACCAAAACAAATATCATTACCTCGATAAGATATTCCCTTCATTCTTCCTCTATGTTGTTTACGGAATCTAGTTCTTTTGGGGTTATAGTTGATGGTTTGTTTTGAATTCCATCTCTACTACAGAACCGGACGTGAGAGTTTCTTCTCATCCAGCTCCTCGCGAATAAAATGAATTCAAAATCTTTAATTTGAATTCAATTCAGATATAAGAAATTTGAATTAAGATATACATGTATTTAATAAGTAATATACTGAATCATGGATTTCATTTAATCTAGATCAAATCTATTACTAATTGCTATATCTTGTTTGTATAGATAACTAAATATATTAAATAACTATTTTTTCTTATATTTATATATTAGAATGTTAAAACGAATCTTTCTTTTGTTTTACTCTTTATCGTATTGGATTGACCCAAATTTAGCAATCCAAGAAAATAAAGTTTTCGCGGGCGAATATTTACTCTTTCAATTTCTATTTCGGTTCTATCATTAGTTCATAACTTTTCCGAATAGATGAATTGGTTTCTGGTCGGTTCCGCCATCCCGATCAATGAATCATTCGAATTCATTTTCACTAGAATCTTTTGAATTCACAGGTTCCATCGTTCCCATCGCTTCTTACTTAATGGTTAGGTCTGAATTCTACAATGGAGCTATTAGTTCTTGAGTCAATATTCTTAGTCTTTATTGGCTCGAAGCTCTTTATTTTTTGTTCGATGAGCAGATCCATTTAATGATGAATCTGTATTGATGCTTTATTACACAGCTTTTTTTCTGAGATGACTCATAGACCTTACATATTGGAATTCTATATCATCAATATTTTTTTTTCTTTCTTTCTCTCATCCTTCCATTTATCCATACCCTTTATTTCTTATTTCGATTGACAACTTAGAAGCAGATTTTTTTAATAAAAAAAGATTTCAGTTGCTACAACAATATGAACAATATATCATATCTTGACTGGTTCTTTGGATCCAGATAATACGAAGTGATGAGTTGGTTATTACTTCTATAGTTATTTGTTTATACTATGGGGCTGGTTTTTTTATACTAACCCTCAAAAAACCAACGAGTCACACACTAAGCATAGCAATTTTATCAAAAGATTAATTGAATTTTTATTCAACCCTATAGAATTATAATTGTTCATTTTTTTTTTATTGAACAGAAAAGAAAAAGAAGAAACGAATTTATCATTTTTTGTTCCATCGCTGGATAGAATGGAAAGGGAAATAAAGGTTTATTATTCCCCGTCTATAAATATCCAAATTTTGATGCCTAATACCCCATAGATCGTTCGAACTGT